TTCACATATTCTGATTTGGACTCTCTATTTTAGCATTCCTACTAAAAAGATGAGGCTCGAGAGACCTGATTTTTTATGCCTCGACGAGGGATGAAATACCAGCTCTAGCTACAGAACTAGAAGCGAATTAGCTTAGCTCTCGAAACAACCGGCGAAGGATAAAGTTGTCCATCAACGGGTCAATTAATTGCCCATTTTTTGGCTCTACCAGTAATTACAATATCAGATGGGAGAACCAGTTCGGCAATAAGACCTGGAAAGGACATGGCCGGTCTGCGAAGAACAATCAAGGTAGGATTAGCACCCTTCCTCAACAACTCAAAGTTTAGCCTCTTCAAACCTCTCTTTTAAGCTTTTAAGATTCAACAACCCCTTCTACTTTCAACCCTCAATCCGTGATCTCTCTAGCTATCGCTCCAGGTATGTAACTAGCTCGTACTTGGACTTTAAATTTCAGTCTGACACTCGTTCGCTTTCTGATTCGATTTAGTATTTTGTTCTCCGGTCTGTAACGACTTCTTGGTTGGTACAAACCCTCATCTCTTTCCCTATACTAAAATGAATGAATCTCCTTCTTAGTCGAGCTTTCTTTCGTCAGCGGAGGAACCGCTGCGCACCTGTCTCGGTACCCGATAAAAGTACTAGCTTAAGGGACAACTAGCCTTTTTCTTCAATAGTAATCTTCTCTACTTCGCTCCTGTTAGTCGATCCTCTTATACTCTAGCTCTGCTCGTGCCAGGGATGAAATGGCTCGACCAACGTACGAGGAATGGACGAATACAGCTGTCCCGATTTACACCTTTTTCGATGGGCTCATCTCGCTTGTATCTTATAAATGGGTTGTTGATGCTCTCACGTTAGTGAAAGGAAGAAGTCTTAGAATATGTTATCGATAGCAATAGCTCTGTGCCCTTCGCCAGACCCTTTTTTTTGGTAGGGAAGACCCGCTTTGCTTCATTCCAATGAATGACCTAGATCTTTTGCTTCGAACCTATCTCGAGCCTTTTGACTTTGATCATCATATGAAATATTTCAGAGTTTGTCGTGAGATCGGCACCTTTCTATTCCCAAGTTATGCAAGATAAAGGCTGATATTGATAGAAGAGCCGGTGTCCACTAATGCCCTTCTCGCTCGTAGTTCCCCAATTTTGACATAAAAGGGTCCGCTATGTTTCAGCCCTTGTAATAGCGCATCATGCGCAGAGAATGAGATCACCCCGGGCTTTAGCTGTCCTTGGTATATCTCCTTTAGGCACCAAATGCTGGGAAAAGAATGCCTCCTCTTCTCCACATTCTATGGCTGCTTGAGAAATTCTCCAAATGCTCTCTGGTTGCCAGGCCTTCGAGATCATGAGCACTTTTGATGTGCGTGAGATAGGAGGGATCTTCTTTAGTTGTGCCACCACGTCATATAGGGGCAATTATCTTCAAATGACATAGCAGCCACAATTGCAAGATGGCACATGGTCCATGAAGAATAGAATATTGGTTATCCCACGAGCACAATCAGAGAGCCCTTTATACATCTCAGCTAGGATCAAAGGTACAATTGTGGTTTTATCCTTTGAGCGCAGACAGCTAAAGATTCCCGTCACAACCAGGTCAATGGCTCTGATATCGACACCAATAAAGATTTCCGCAAGCAAACGCAGTGGGTAAATCTTGGAGTCGAAACTGAAGCGCGGTCATGTGAGAACCTGTCAATTAAAAATCTTGGTAAATAAGCGAGTCGGATCCCCTCCTGCATAACCAAGCTTGAGCTCATCCTGGCGTAGGCCCAGCGAATCACGAAGCAGAGAAGTGTAGCCAGAACGAGGCACGACGATACCAAGTTCACCTATATGAAGAAGACCAGAAAGACGATACACTTCTTCCAAAGAGGGTGCGAGCTTATGCCAATTAAAGATCACGATCAGGATCCCAACACTCTACAGCTGCTTCCAGAAGCTCCCAGTCGAGCCTAACTTTACAGAGATCAAAAGCATAAAAGAGTCCTACCTCCTTCAAAGCTTGGATGACCTCATCGGAAATTAATAAAGTAATCTAACCATCCCTTCGTGGCAGCCGCTCCTTCTCTGCCGGATTGGCCAAGGTGATGAAAAATTGGAAAATGGGCAAGGCCCTTGATCCGGGGGTTGGAAGGGGCTTAGAACAGCTTTCTGAATTGCGAAAGAGTAACCTTTCCACCATCCCCTACTATTCTAGCCTCAGCTTTTGCTTTAGCTCATTCTCTTGTTGATTATGTAAAAGATTCTACGGATGTCTTTGTTGATATTTTAATTTAAGGCTACAGACTCGGCTTCTTTTCAAGCTCGGAAGTGACGATTTGAATGAAATAGAGTAGTTTGAAGGAAAGCATGTGACGGATATAAGGCAGTATATGTAGTAAACGGATAAAGGAGTCGACTCTCTTTTCTTTTTATATTCCGCTCAGGAGATCTTGACCGGGTATTTAGAAAGATCCCTTGTTAAAAGTGGAGATCTTTAGTAAAGAGAAACTGCCTTCTCACTCCTATCTTCATCCTTGTCTGGTCCACGAGGAACTGGAAGAGTAGTAAAGGGAGATGGGCAAAGCAGGGCTAAAACACTAGGCTCTGAGACCGGGAAAGAAGCTGAAGGTCAAAAGCAAGGCGACCAAAGGCCTTAGGGAGAAGAAGAGGTATAGAGCTAAGAAAGCAGGCTAAGAAGCCGAAGGCTAATAAAAAGAAGAGTTGACTCTCCCTTGGGACTGCAACTGGAAGGGAAGAAGGAGTGGAATTTGCTCCCCCAGTGGAATTCGCTTTCAGCTCTTACTGGCTTCGTCTCGTACTCGTGTATTAGCTACAGCACCCGCATAAGCGGAAACTAGTCCTATCACTAACCTCCTTAATTCTCATTGCCTGGTCAGCATGAAATCAACCGATCTGAGTGGATCAACTGCTTTAGCAGCTGGGCCCATCACTGCAGAGCATCCAATTCCCAACTAATCTATTCAAACTCCAGCGATCGAATGGCAACCAAGAGGAGGCCCCATAAGCTTCGAAGTTCTCCAGGGCCTATCAGTTACTTCCTTCCAGGGCGGACTGACCTAGGGCCGCATCCTTGGCTCACTGAAACCCATATACTAGTCTGCTTCACTGCTGTCTGATATCCCCATCTCTCTTTCTTACCTACCCTCTCAACTTCCCGTTGGGATATCACAGAGCAAATTCTATACTCTAACTTTCATTCCCCGCTAGCTGACTTGCCTGCGCTTGGAGATTCGAGCACAACAAAGAGCTTATTTACGGAATTTCTTCACATCTGTCCGCTTTCAACCCAAGCGTGAAAAGTCAATGCTTTCTTAGATTTCGATAGAGACAAAGATCTTTAAGCTGAAAACTGGAGTTTAGGGTGCCTATAATATAAGGTCTGAACCCATATTTGGTTTGAATCTCACGATTCTATTAGCAGAGATCGGGTATAGGAGTCTTGGACCTACGCTTTCTAGTTACGTATGAGCAAGTATATCCTAATTTCCAGTCGAGTTAAAGCATGGAGGCTGGTCTTAAAGATTAGAAATGGATTTCTTATACTCCTGACTATGAAAGTAAAGAGACTTAGCAGCATTCCGACTCACTCCTCAACCTGAGAAAGCAGGAGCCGCGGTATTTCACTCAAGATTGGCTCTCTCTACCCGTAGCTTCAGGGGTATTCACCTTTGGCATATGCCCGCTCTGACCGAGATTCTTCCGTACTAGAATTCGGTGGAGGAAGTTTAGGGCACCCGGTTCCGTCGCTAATCGAGTAGCTCCAGAAGCTCGTAATGAGGGATGTGAGGCTAGCAAATAGAGTCCTTTTCTAGCGGCTGCTTGTGAAGTATGGAAGGAGATTCAATTGAAATTCCCAGCAATGGAGACAAAGTAATCCATTAATGTTCGTTCTCGTAATTGAAACTTGCCCTTTCGTTTTCTTCTTTTATATTATTAGTGAGCACCCTCATCCCACACTCACTTGTCAAAGCATGGGAGAAAAGTAAGTAATGCTATTTTTCCTTCTCTCATTCTATGCTAAAACCTTTCTTCTTCTCTTCTGTTAGCGAAGGCAGAAAGCCTATAAGTTGTTCGTCCTCATTCAGCCTTGCTTGACCGAAGGAGATAGAAGGCTCATCAATCAGTCATAGCCTAAACTGAGGCATTGGAGGGGCATGAGAATTTACAAAGAAGGTGCGCATTCCGATTTGGTCAATCTCATCTCTTTCTTCTCTGCAACTCGGGTAAAAGCCTAGAAGTTAAAAGGAAGTCAAGATTGAATTGGATTTGCTTTCCGGCATTCTGCTTTTGTTTGGATCGAACTCCAAGGGTTGCCATTCTACTAAGTAAGAAGAAATCGAACTCGCAGGAAAATCTAAGTAGCAAAGGGTACGACATTCAGTCAGCTTGGTGAAAGACTTTCTTTGTCTAATTCCACAGTGCTTTCAAGAGTAATAGTAAATAGAAAGTACCAGGGATCAAACGAGAAGGAAGGTACGACATTGTCAAAATGATTGGAAATCTTCCACGTTTGCCCTTCCTTAGTCGGTAATGATAGATCTATGTCTAAAAGGAGGGCATGTTGGCAAGAAAGCATTCACCGACGGAAGCAATGCTTTAAGAAAAGAGAGTGAATCTAGACTTGCATCTTCGAGTCTTATTAAAAGGAAGAGTTGCTTGTACTTACTGCTTGCTTACATGCTTACTCGGAACTGAACTATCCTGACATAGGTCCGAGACTTTCCGACGACGCACGGTTCTTTTTCGGTTCCCTGGATTAGAAAGTCTTGAACCCTTACGTCTTTACTCAGAGAAGTCACTCGTGGAGCGATTTACCACTTATGACAGTGAGCAGTGACCTCGAAGAGATCAGCCACCTTACGTACGATTTCCAGCTTTGCTTTGAGTTCACCCGTGGCTTTCTCTTTTTATGTTATCTTGTTTCCACCGACAAAGAAAGAGATAGAGATAAGGTAGTGAAGTGAAACTGAATAGTAAGGTTCCCTCATATGACTACTTATCAAAAAGTGGATACTCTTCACCTCAGGAGCTAGGAAGAACTAAGAAAGCGAACCGGCCGAAGCCGGAGTCACGTGTAAGGAGAGTTGAAATAAGTAGGTATCAATAGCCTTCTTTAAAAATGTCTCTCTGAGTGATCTAGCTATGTTTGAGTTCTAAACCTCATATATACAAGATATGATAGAAAGAATAAAGAAAGCCATTTCTGGGGCAGATATAGGAGGTCAAGCGAAGATCAGAAGGAATAGCTTTCTTCCAAAAATCCCAATTGCCACTAGTTTGGAGCTTTGAGTGCTCACTCGTCAGTTACCAACTGTAGAGCTGATTCTACGTCAGAAAACTTATCCATCATAATGGAATAGAGCACGAAGGATGTCATGATGTACTCTTTAGGATCCCCTTCCTTATTCTTAGATGTCTAGTCTAATTTAAATATTGTTAACCAGGAACTATACCCCTAATCTGCTCGAGAATTTTGGCAGCTAGAAGAGAGAGTTGAAGCAGATAATCTCTTAAGGACGAAAACACACTATAGCTCGATCCTCATTCCTTCTTACTTAGGAAATGTGACGTATCTTTAGAACTCAATCAATTCCATCGATCGGCCGGAAAGCCTATCTCTTTTGGTACAGAGGGACATAGGGGCGAATGCTTGAATGGGAGAGGCTAGGAGTTGAACCTAGATTACACACTGACCCGCTCTACCACCGCTGGAATATGTCCACAAAGAACTGGTAATTTCACTTCCATGGTGAGAACGCTGGCTCTACTTAGTAAGGACTTCCAGTTTTATGAAATGGAAGATCCAGATCTTGGAGCACCTAATCAACAAGTTGAGGAGAAGGTATGAAATCCTCAGTCTCCTGGGGCAAGTGGGGGCGACACACTGAATGAACCAACTCCAATGGAGCAGGATCAAGAAGAAGTTCAGCTACGTAAAAGTGAGCGTGACCCTCGTCGTCGATTTGAGATTGAGGGAAAGGCCTTCATGCTAGCTCCGGTAGATGAAGAGAAAGACTAAAGAAGAGGCTCTCGCAAGACTTGCTAGGGAATTCCTTCAAGCAATGCAGGACGAGATGGAGTCGATGAAAGCAAATCCAGTCTGGGACTTGGTTGACCTTCCACCAGGGCCTCAGACAATCGGTAACAAATGGGTTCTTAAGATTAAACGCAAAGTGGACAGATCTATTGAAAGGTATATGTGACTAAGGGCTTTACATAAAAGGAGGGAATCCATTATGAGGTTCTTAGACCAGTTCTTAGATTCGTCTCCATTAGGCTCATTCTAGCCATTCTCGCACATCTAGCTAGATCTAGAGCTCAACCAAATGTTAAAACTGAATTTCTTATTTTAATGGGGATCTTTATGAATAGATCTATATGGACCAATCCGTCGGCTTTGTTGATGATGGACAGGAGCGCAAAGTATGCAAGTTCAAACGAGAAATCTATGGCTTAAAGCAGGCGCCAGTGCCTTGGCTAAATTCCTACCTTCGGGAGAATTAGGATTCCATCGTAGTGGTTCTCCCTTGTTGACCAAAGGAGTGCTTTAAAAGGTTAGAGTCAGAGAAGGAGTGGTTTACTTGGAAGGAGAAGGAGAGGGTAGTGCGGAAGCGTCTTCTCTTTTGAGTTTGACATAGTTAGGTGTAGCCAACTTTCGTGGAGAGTTGAGTAGGCGCATGCCGGCTAAGACCCCCTCCTTCTAGTACCTGACCAAGCTCCAGTTGACCCTGAACCGGAAAGCGGAAGAGAAGGAGAAGGAGAGCCAAAGGTAGCATAGCTTCTTCCAGTTCCAATTTCTCCATTTTGAGCTTATCCGTACATCACCTTCTTCCTTCCTCGAGTGATTTCATCCCTTCGGTCTCCTATTGGAAGATCTTTTAAGGTCATAAGCAGTAGTCAACCCCTTATTATATCAAAGAAGTACTAAATGAGAGACTTCTATTTAGATATATTTTTAGTACACTGAAACTATGTCTTATGGTAAGCGGACGCCACTTTTCTCGTCGGCGATCACCGTGAGATCTCTTGAGTGCTAATAAACTCAAACTAAATGGCACGTATGCTTTCACCAGGACTTCTTCAAGAAATTCCCCCATTGCTCCCTTTGTCAAAAGTTCTAAGGAATCATCAGTAACTATATACTCTGTCGGTTAGTCTGACTTCCTTTTCGGGCACGAAGGAATTACCAATAGAATCAGGGTGCTCAATCTTCCTCTCACGAGGACAAAAGCATGCTTCGCAATCAAGCTAGAAAAAGACTCATCTGCGAAGACTAATAAAGAGAGTCCCTTACTCTAAAGTCAAGTAAAGAAGAAGTAGTAAACTCCTTCCTCTCGGGCGCACTTCATTTCTAATCATTCAGTCTTATTTCCCTTGGTCCCTCAGACAGTCCCCAGCCGGTCAACGGTTGCAAGCCAATGCTTCTTAGAAAGTCAAGGCAGTCTATCCAATCAAATCAGTGCCTTTGCGAGTGTGAATGCGAGCGGGAAGTCCACTCAGTCCAAGCCCCTTTCTGGCTTTTCATAAGAATGCCAATCAGTCTGTCCAAGGAAAGAAATCCGGTCGGTGCGGGAAAGAAAGGCAGTACGGTACGGTACCACTGTCCATTCTATCCATTCATTCCTCTTAGTCCAGGCAAGCATGCCTGGGGTAGTCAAAGAGGAAGATTTTCTATCTTTTAGCAACAACCAACCTAGGTCTCTTTGAATCCGATGTCTTAGGAGAAGGAATAAGAGATGAAAGCAATGTCTCTTGTTAGCAGTCTAGTGAGCCTACGCTCATTCCAGTCAGTCCGAGCAAGTAAGAATAAATAAGGAAAGTCGCTAGGGAAGTAGGAAGTAGGCTTAGCTCTTGTGCACATCTTTTGAGGGGTTTACTTGCTTACTTCTTAGAGTAAGGTGAGAGGAGATTTTTTCATAAACCATTTCTTTCTCGATGCTTTTCGGTTTGGAACTCTGTTTTCATCCTTCTTCAAAGGAAGGAGTCATCCTCATCGAAGAGTTCGGGAGCTTCCACGACAAACTCCAAACCCCCATTGAAATATAGCCTTTCTCTTCTCTCTCTATTTCACTAAGGAAATAAGGCCTCTGTGATCCTCTCTAAAGGCTGTTCAAGGAGGCTGTGGTCAATCAATTCATTCAGCTATAAGAGCTACTTTCTTTAGGCTGCCTTGCCCATTAGCAGTACAGTCTAGCTCTATTTACCTCTTTCTAGGACGATGAAGGTATGTTGAGACTCTCCTCCAACGATGCTGTTGTGAATGCTTTTTGGACTATTGACACTATTTCCCAGCACTTCTGGTAGAAGATAGGCTGAAAACCGTCCGGCCCAGGGGGCTTTAAAGGCTCCCATGGCGAAGACTGCCTTTTTGACTTAAAGTCTGGTGAGAACTGGTCCGAGCATACCGTTAACTATGCTATAAGATGAGCCATATGCAAACCGAACGGGGGCACGCCAGCGCTCCGTCTTTCAATTGAGTTCAGTCTATCTGGACTCTGACGTCATCTGGCAGGTTCAAAAGTATCTGAGGGTAGAAAATTTATGACTCTAACCAAAAGTACAATGCACTAAAGCCGCCATGTCTTTCACATGAACAGAGCTTCCCTTCCCTTTCTTTCAAAGAAAAGCCCTACCCAGAAAGAGTAAGGTGCGAAGCCTAGCTGATCGGACCGGGCATGCCTTTCTTTTCAAGGGGCGTATGGGGGCCTGAAAGTCTTATTGCATCTATGGCATCTTCTTATGATCGGATTAACTATTCCTCAAGTGCCACAGCTTTTTCTTGAACAGCAAATGAAATACCAATTGCAGCAGATAGGCATTCAGTTAGCTTTCATCGGATACGAGAGCAGTGGATGATTTCACAATTACCCAAACTAGAGCAAGGGTAGCACCGGTTACTGATTACCTGACTGAACCACCAGGAGCTATTCTTTCGCAAAGAGCTTATTCGTGCACATGCACAAAAGCTTATTCTTGCAAAACCTATTCTCGCTTACAGAAGTACTATCCTGCTTAGGAAAGGGAATCTTTGATTGAAGGAAGGTATTCGTGTACGGGAATCAAAGTGATTAGAACAGAACTGAGCTTGCCGGCGAAGAAGCAACGGACGCTATTCGTGGACTGAGCAAGAGACAGATAGAGTTGATTAAAGCGATACAGATCGATTCGATAAGAGCTAAAACGGAAAGGAAGATTTCATTAAGACAGATGTCGCACATACTGATCACGCATAGCGAGCTGAAGGCCTAATTGCTCCTATTCGATCGTTTACTAAAGAGAAATTCCCGATAAACGAAAGGCATGGGACCGCCGCTTTCTTGATCTACTTTAGGACTAGCGAAGATAGAATCAAAGACGAGAAAGGCGACTCTCTGCCCTCCTACTAGCCCTCGAGTTCAAGCATGTGACCTCGGCATTGAACTTGGTGTACTTAGCCTACTTTCTCTTTACCCGACGGGATTCAGAAAGCAGGAAGTCCACTTTCTTTGGATAGACAGGGAATCGAACCCTGCATTAGAGACCTATCTCTCTATCTCTAATTAGACGACTACTTTGGGTTCTTTAACTACGTAATTAAGATAAGAAAGGCCAGGGATGAGAACCTTCCTTCTCGCTTCCATGGGAAAGTCAAAGTAGAGGACCGTCCTTCTATCTCAAATAAGAGAACGGATTCAATCCGATCCCTATCTTACTACTGATTGCCCTCTTGCGGACAAGAGTTTAGACTCCATCTCTGATCAGAAAGAGATAACTATCAAGACGTGAGAAGAAAGACCCCGATCCCTTGTAGGACTTGTGATCAGTCCGCTAACAGGCGTGGCAAGGACGGACGAGAAGAGCTTTCTTATTTAAGAGTCTGACCTTATTTAATATTAGGTTCTGCTTGCCCAAGGAGAAGGAGCATCAGCAACCCAACCGTTTTTAGAGGATCTCTTCCCTCTGGGCTTGCAGTAGCAGTTAAGAGGGTTAATAGGTCCAGCGAGATTGAATATTCGCGGCGCAATCCTTTTACCACTGAGTTTGCGACAGTGGTTGGTCACTTGCGGCACAAGAATTTGGTTCAGCTTCGACGGGTGATGCTGTGAGGGATCCGAGTTGGTCTTGGTCTATGAGTACCTGCCCAATGGAAGCCTCGACAAAATCCTCCACAAGAATTCCAGTTCTCCGAGTTGCCTCACGTGGAAGCGAAGTAAGTAGGAGCATAGTTCTTGGAGTTCTGCTCTTACTTATCTGCATGAAGAGTGCGAGAGAATAATTCATAGAGACGTGATGCAATATAATGCTGGATGCAGACTTTACTGCCAAGCTTGGCTTGGGGATTTTGGTCTGGCAGAAGTTTACGAGCATAGTTCCAACACAAGAGAGGTAACTATACCGCCGGCTGGAAGGATGGGATATCTTGCTCCTGAATATGTATACTCTGCCGTCCCCACGGAGAAAACTTATGTTTACAGCTTTGGTGTTGTGGTGCTAGAGGTGGCCACGGGAAGAAGGCCAGTCGATGATGATGGAACTGTGGTTGTTGATTGGGTCTGGGACCTCCGGGAGAAGGGCAAAAAGAGGCCGCGGATGCTGAAAGACCGGATTCTATACCAGCGGATTCGAGAGCAGCGGAGTGGCCTTCTCCTACTCCTTGCCTTCCTTCTTCCCCATGTTGATTCTAAACCGTCGCCTTCCCCAGCTTGTTCTCTGTCCGCCCTATTCTGGCTAACAGCCTATTTGTACTAACAGGACCAGGACAGCTCCTTCTGGGCATCTTCCTTCTACTATTGATGAAAACAACCTATTCTTGCCTTGCAGCTTATTCTTTCAAACAAACGATTCTATCCACTGTTAACCTAAGGACAGCATATACATTGGGTCATTCGGTCACTACCTCGATCATAATCATAGTTTGCTATCTTCCCGAAGATAGCAAGCGGAAGAACAATTAGGCGGTGTGTCACCCTCCTGAGCGGTATGGTATGAAGCCCGTAGACAATGGCTTTAGGGAGATGCTTTGATTTAAGACAAGACAGTGAACTAGCTGGCTTTAGAAAAAAAAACCTTTCTTAGTAGATAACGACCTCGCACTTTCATTGATCTGATAGTGATTAAGGAGGAGTTGAACCTCCATAGCGTTGGAACTAGAGACCTACTAATCTTTTCCACCCCTTTCTTTGAACCTTGTCAATGATCGAACTTAAAGATATGAACTGAGTGCCATTTGATGAGTAACTGAGAACAAGGGAGAGGGATATAGAAAGGATGAAGTAATGAAAGAAGAAGTCATTGCTAGTAGTAACGACTTGTTACGATCCATTGGTTCATATAGAATCCATGTCCTAGGTGTATCAAAAAACATTCTTTTCGCTAAGCGTATATAATAAAATAGAGTGAAAGAGTCCACCCTGAAACCAAGGGGGTACTAACTAACAGCTGAGTCCTCTCCGAACCGCAGGAGATAGTTGCCCATCATACGGCTCACCAACTTCACTTGCCTCTATGGGAGGCTCGCTCCGGGCAAGTTCGGATCACTTACAATACACAGCTCTACGAAGGAAGGGGTTGGGTTAGGAACGTTTTCAATATGATTTTTTTCCAGAAATGCGAGACGAAAAAGGTAACGTAGTGACTTTCTTATTCCCGTGTTCGATCTCTTCCATCTCTGCCTCGCTCCTTTTCACCTATGTTGAAGAAAGGTTTTCCACCCTGTAGAGAATGAAGAGGACGAGCAGCCTCTCAACATCTCGAGGCTCCACTCTCCCCCCTGAATAAGTGACGGCCTCCTTAGCCTGGGCGAAGATGGGGATAAGGAATAAGGATTGAAGCCCCTTAGCTCTGCCAGGCACTGGACAAGGGTTAGCTCTGTAAATGTGTAGAGCCAAGTGTGGTGTAGTAGTAGGCACTTCTAGGCCCCTTCCCGGCTACTGGATCACTCCAGTGCTTTGGGTACTACGGACCCTCTGCCATCCATTGCAGCAGAGCTGTTTCATGAGCGGGGGGGGCGGAGCGCAGTTCTTTGAATCAAACGTTGTTGAATGAAATCGATTCTTTTTTAGATATCAAAATAGAAATCGGATAGGATAGATGGATCTATCTTTCTATTCATATATATTACTAAAAAAAAATTTCATTTATATAATTAAGTAGCGTAGCAAGAAGCCCCAAATCCTTGATTTGACCAGGAAAGACTGCACTGCTTTGGGCCCAGGAAGCGAAGGGAATGAGCTCGGCTGCTTCTCCTCCACACTTCTTTTTCTCCGTGCCCGTTCCGCATGCGCTTCGCGCGCCATTGGCGCTTTGTTCTCCTCTTATTCTTCATTGGACGGTTCAGATGGACTTCGCCGTTCTTTCCCAACTAAAAAAAAAAAAAAAGGTATTGTCAAATCGAGATGTCGATTCGTTTTCCGCCCCCAATGAGATGGGGAATTCATAACCCCCTATCACGACTTTTGGGCCCTTCACCTTTCTGAATCGAGGCCCGGCTCGCGTCGTTCCAACAACCGGCGGGGAGCACCTCAGTATACGATCGCGCGCAGTAACTGGGAGTCCTATTACACCTAAGGCCAACTTCAATTCACCAAACCGACGGTTCATCTCGTGTAGTGATTGTGGACTCGTACAAGGATATTGAGTAGACGGTTGATGTATCAGACTCGACCCTATCTTTCGTAGCATGCATTCCCATCCGTGTCGCAACTGATTCGGTAAGCTACGTGTCCGGTGCACGGAGAACTGCCTTCGGTCCCCCAAACTGACTTACTCGTGGCAACCTTCCGGCCGCCCAACGACCTATAACGCTAGTCACTACTCCCACTGGGGCTAGGAAGTAAGCCCCACAACCCAAAGCGGCGAAGAACAAATAGAATTTGCTACAAAAGCCGGCTAACGGGGGTATTCCTGCGTATGAGAACATAGTAATGGAGAAGGTAATAGCCGAAATAGGATTCGTTTTGGCTAGAGCGCCCAAATCCGCTATATATTTGACACGGGTTTGCCGTAATGCTGAAACTATGGCGAATGCATCTATCGTCATTAATGCATAAATAAAGATACCAATTAGTAGTGATTGAATTCCTTCTATGGTTCCACATGAGAAACCAGTACGAATATAACCTACATGTCCAATTGAACTATGAGCTAGAGGTCTTTTTACTTTCGTTTGGGCCATGGCGGCCAGTGCTCCTAAGATCATAGAAGCAATGCTGCAGAAAAAGAATATTTGTTGCAATGTAGCTCCATAGGAACCATAAATAGAAACACGTGAAATATTAGCAGAAATAGAGATTTTAGGCGCAATAGAAAGGAATGCTGTAACCGGGGTGGGTGAACCCTCATAGATATCAGGTGCCCACATATATAGAGTCAAAAGAAAGAGGGAGTCCGAAGGGGAGGGGGGTTTGATTCGGGGCTCGAGAGATGGAATAGATAGGGCCCCACAAGTTTTGAATTCGCCGCTGGGGAATTCACACGAAAGGGAACGAGGAATTTTCAACGAAAAAAGTGCTCTCTGAACCGAACGTGAAAGTCGTTTTCCATCAGACGGCTGTTCCCGTAACTCCACTCTCGACTTGGATTATATATCCAAAAAGGTCCGCTCTCGGCCATTCCACACGCTGCCTAGAAGAGGCGTGGTTATCTGAAGTGGATTCTCTCTTTTCTAGTCGATGCCGAACCTGCTGCCCCATTGACTAAGAAGGGGGCGGGCAGCTACATGGACCCCTTCCTTTCTGTTGTTGCCAGCGCTTTCCCGGGCCGAGCCGGAATTCTTTATTCTAATTTGAAGGGGCAGGCAAAGCCCGAAGGCTGCTATCCCAATAGGCCAGCGGGCGGAACGAGGAGAGGGTCCGGATACCACCGCGGTCGAAAAAGCCCTTCAGATAACACGCACCGTAGACCATCCTCGGTCTTCTTCGTTTTCGATGAAAAACAAATAAAATATCGATCCCCGCAAGTGTTTTCCTTCCCCCGCCTCCCCTCCTTCGTCGAGCCTTTCCTTTAATGGTTGGGAAAAGCATTCCCTTATCTGAACTTGACTCTTTCCAGCCTTATTCAAATAAAAAGAAATAGGGGGGTGGGTCATAACATAGGCTTCAAACATGATTTGAAGGTCCATGCGAAAAATACAAAATCTGGAAAGCTGCAGGAAAAGGTTTTTCTTTCCTGTGTTGCACTGAAAAAAGAAGGACCTAAGAGAATCTTCTCTTAGGCCTCCCGCGCCCGCCGCCGCCCGGCCCAGGGGGCAAAGCGAGAAAAGACAGAGGGAGGGAGAGCAGCATCTTATTCTTTTCGCGAGAACTCCACTTCCAGATCAGAAAAGCATTCGGAACGGGCTCCGCGCACCAAAGGCCTACCAAAGGTAGGCCGAGCTCTTTGATATTCTTTCGGGCGACGAAAGGCTACTTCAATCTAGGAAACAGCCGGAAACTCGAAGGGGTCGCCTTTGGAAGCGTTCGCCGGTAACCAAAGCTTCACTCCTTCCTTTTGATTATGTCGTAACGCTGACTGAATCCAATCCATAAACCCGGAAACGAAACAAAGTTCGTTCCCTTTCGTCAAGTAGGTAAAGTAGGCAACCACTTTTGCTTTGCCTTAGACTCTATTGGAACAAAGCAAAGAAAGAGGCGGAATGGAGAAAGGAAAGGGGCAAGAGCGGTCTTGCTTGGCGCGAAGGCTGCTGGTTCGGGGGCAGGGTACGGTACTAAAGGTCCTCGGACTTCCAGGCGGTCTTTCTTTTGGGCAGCTGTTCACCGTTGGATCTCGCCAATACAGCCCCCTATAGTTTTCGTTACCGAGATATCTTTTTTTTTTCATTGTTCCCAGGGATTTTTTGGGTAATCCGCTCCCATGCTGCAAACAGTCAAATCTGACCCTTGTCGCTCTTCTTTCTTTCCTCGCGGGCAGGAAGCACACCAGCAGCGTGCGTTGCGTGATTCTACTGTGTTTTTTGCACTTGACTGGGTGGACAGTTGACCGGAAGAGAACTTCGATTCGCCCGGCCAGCAGG